AGGAAAGAGCAATAGGCCGGACCAGCCTACAAAAACAAAACGGTCCCTCCGTAACCAGTCATCCATAATATCAAATAAATCATTTTCTTCTTTGGTAATTTTACCAAGAGCTATAGTCATAGTGATCCTCCTATTCAACTACTTCAACCATTTCCGAACACGTCATCTCATTTTCAGGGCATGTGATAGTTCAATTATGTATGGACGATTCGTTGTTCCATGCCCTTTAGAATACAATGGGTTTCGAAAAAAAAAAGAAGAATTCTTTTTTATTTTCTATTGGTTGATAAACCGACCTAGGTAAATCCATGAGTGCAATTCGACTAGTCTTTACTATAATAACCATTTGAACCCTAAGTTGTCCTGTAACTCAGATTCCAGAATATATCTTTTAACGAGTCCAACAAAAAAAAGGAAAATTTCTTTTTTCCTTGCCCCTAAATGAAATATTAAATGAACTAATGATAAACTGGAACTGAAGGCCCCTTTCTCGCTTTCGTTCTCTATTTGCATTGCTGAAACAAAACAACAAAACAATATGGGAATCAGATTTTGAAATCAAGGAAAGATATTGAAAAATCCATTTTTCAATATATTATATATATATATATTATATGTATCGGAAAAGAATAGCGATTTATTCCTATAGAGCGTCTATTAACAAGAAAATCAAATCATGAATATCGACAAATTCTTGTCTTTTGTGATCTAAGAAACTAAAAAAGGAAATAAAAAACCCGCTTTCTACAATTTAATATATATCGAATTTAAATATCAGAATAGCCAATATAGTCATGATTTAATGGGTCAGGTCCACTTATTTTTTTTTAGTTACCATTTTTATGGTAGGTTTGGTGGGAACAATAGGGAAGTAGAAATATTTTAGTTTGTGATTAATAAATAGGGGTTGGATATCTAGAATATTTATGTTATGTTTCCTGGAATATTTAAATAAATAATAATAAGATATAAAAAGGACTATTATGTCACTACAGGCTAGAAGCCCCCACCCACTAAGTTCAATTAGTCAATATAATAATAATTAAATGTTCAAACTTTTTAATTATTAATTTAAACTCAAAATCAAATAATAAGAGCTCATTATATTATAAATAATACAATAGTGTTTGCCTTTTTTTTATTATCAAAAATATCCGTATTTTTCGATGAAAAACGAAGACAAAGACTCGAGTTTCATGAAAAAAGCCCTTTATCGGATTTGAACCGATGACTTACGCCTTACCATGGCGTTACTCTACCACTGAGTTAAAAGGGCCTGCTCAATTCATGACTTAGCCATTTTCTCTTATGAGTCTACTGCATATATGTATATATGCAGTAGACTCATAAGAGAAATAATGGAAAAAGAAATTCTATTTACCTAGAAAAGGGATAAAATTTTTCTCGTTTTTTAATTTTCTAACTTAACTTAATGTGGGATAGTGATAGGCATATTTTATCTGAACAAGAAACGAAGCAATGAGTTAAAATTGAAGAAAAAAAAAACGTTGAATTCAAATTCAAATCCTATAGAATCAGAATATAAAAAGACTGTTCGAATCTAGCCATACCATTAGATTATATTGACAATTCCAAAAAACTATTCATACTATCATTATAGTATGATGACGGTCGGGCGAATATGCCCCCATCGTCTAGCGGTTCAGGACATCTCTCTTTCAAGGAGGCAGCGGGGATTCGACTTCCCCTGGGGGTAGGGTACTACGAAAGGAAGTTGATCATGGATTATCAATAAGCATATAAAGAATTCTTCCTGGGTCGATGCCCGAGCGGTTAATGGGGACGGACTGTAAATTCGTTGACGACTGTCTACGCTGGTTCAAATCCAGCTCGGCCCAAGAATTCACCCCGTCCCATGAGTAAGATATAATTAATTTATCCTATAGAAAAGAAAGGGAAATGCCTGCTTCGTAGAGAAATAAAGAAAAATTTTTCTCTATCTTTTTTTTTCATCTCATTGAAAGATTGATTATTTTTATTTAACAATAAAATAAAAAATCACTAGTTACTAATAATCTGTCTCACTTTCACTAAAGCCCGTGTTTATGTGGATATAATATCAATATAGCATTCGCATATCTGTTACGTTCCAACATGACGAGTAGGATATTCTTATGAAATCCTAAGTATATGTATGCTATACACCTCGCCGGGATTGTAGTTCAATTGGTCAGAGCACCGCCCTGTCAAGGCGGAAGCTGCGGGTTCGAGCCCCGTCAGTCCCGAACTAGGATCTCATGAATAGAGAAATTCATTTCTCTATTTTTGCGAAAGGGAAGACGAAGAGCAAAATGGAATCAAACAAATTCACACCGTGGAGATTATTTCTTTTGTTTCGCATGTCTCATCAGATAAATACGGGAAGTTCCTTTTCTTCCCCGGTACTAATTGATAAGGAAAAATATATGTAGATTTAGTACAATTGGTACGATTGCTATATTCAATATTTAAAGTTTAAGAGATACCAATAATACTCTATTTAAAGTTTAAGAGATACCAATACTCTTTTTTTTTTTTTCAATCATTCTGCTCTTGATCAATGAAATGGAATAGAGTGCTCAGATTTTGGGGGGGTACAGACACAAAATAGCTTTGTTTATTATATGATATACAATGAACTAAATCTTCATAGAAGTTAATTCTCCGGCAAATTTTAGGTTAAAGCACATCTTTTCGAAATCTAAGTTTTTTTTAGCACTGATTTGAAACAATTTATTTCATTCTCATTCCAATTTTATATTGAATTTTTGATGTATACGTTCCAATTCCAATCCAACAAAACAAAGAGTATACTAATAAAATAACATAAAATAAAAGACCAACAAAACCAAGTAGGACTCCTTTCTTTTCTTATTCTTAGTAAAGGTAAAGCTTGAATAGTCGATTTTTTAGACTTAACCTTACCTTTTTTACATCTCACTTATACTTATACTGTTCATCTCTCTGTATGCCCTAGAGAATACCGGTTATATAATACCTTATAATTCTATATACAAAATCCTATGTATATGTATAAGTAGAAGAATTGTATAAGTAAGATAAGATGCTAGGTTATAGAAAAGAACAAGTGGAAAAAGGGTGAAAACCTAATGATAGGTATTTATGATCTAATCAAAAATAGTTTTTTTTATGGATAAAAGATCTCCTTATGTTATACTATTCAATTCTCAACGAGAAATTGATTTGATAGATCAGAAATTTTTATTCATAATATTGATCTGATTCAGTATCATCAAGATACAATTTATCCCATTGAATTTACAGGAATCAAATTTATCATCTCTATGGGATTAGATCCCGAGTTAAGTTATTGCGAAAAAAAAAAAAAAGATTAGATTATGGAAGTCAATATTCTCGCATTTATTGCTACTGCACTGTTCATTCTAATTCCTACTGCTTTTTTACTTATTATCTATGTAAAAACAGTTAGCCAAAATGATTAATTTGAATTATCAGTTCTTAGCAGTTCAATTCAATGATTCAGGAAATGAAAGAAAAGAATTCAAACTGTAAGTCTTAAATGAAATGATTGCGCTGAGCTGGAATCAGAACAGAAGTAGCTTATTAAGTATCTAAGCTAGCGTGGTAGAAAGAACTATAATATATAGTTCTTTCTACCACGCTAGCTAGTATTGTATACTAATATTAATATGGGCTTCATATAGATAAAATTACAATATGTATATAGTAGATGTACATATAGATAAGATAAAATAGATAAGATAAAACTTTAATTCTATTTCTTTTTTTCATCTCAAGAAGTCATTGATTGAACAATTAATGGATGATCCGCGTAGTTATATGATAACTTCTTCGGATTTGGAAAAGGGGTTAGAGTAAACTTGTCCGTTTTTCATGTTTAAACAAAACATGAGTCAAAAAAGTATAATTTCTAGAAGTTTAAAACAAATGTGAAATGCGTGATATGTAAATAGCCTAACGGAAGAAAGATCTAATTTTATTATGTGTAGGGTCTCTTTGGATAATCACTAATCATTTCGCTTACAGTGGAAAAAAAAAATATATAGACTATTTAGTAAAAATTCGGTTGGAAAGAATCTTCTATTATGCGTAGATTTGAGATAATGATTTATTACTCTATTCCAGTACAATTTTGAATACTTTTTTTTAAGGCAAGGCTTCGCAAAACGATTAATATTAATAAAGAATTGATACAGTTCGATTGAGCAATCGATTACTCAATTTCGTATTTGTAGTGTCCACAGCACTAGAGTCCACTCCTTCCCCATACTACAAGTGAAAGAGAAAATGTAAAGACGACCATTAAAGCAGCCCAAGCAAGACTTACTATATCCATGTGAATTATGTCCCTTATTTCTATGAAAGAATTATTCGATTATTATTTAATAATCATAGTGGAATCAATGGCACAGAGTCAAAATAGTATTCTGACTTAAGACTATTGATGAACCAAATCAATTCAATGAATACATTTGCAACAAGTTTCATTCAATATTTTAAGATTTCCGGTAGAATCAGGAAGTATTAAGTACAAGATGATACACGCGCCTTTTCTATACACAACTATATATCAGATACCTCTATTTTCTATTTGATCTAAGCTTACTGTTTTTCTATGAAAGAATCGGTAGAACCCATTGTCACTATTACTACATACATATATTCTTTTTTTTTTTCAATTTTTACTTTACCTTTACTCTATACTATAAATTTTTACCTTTACTATATACTATAAGAGTCGACCAACTATTCTGATTCTATGTCTGAGCACTCATAGTCTTTCGTGAGTTTAAATACAAAGTATCTTCGTGCCTTTCTACAAGCCCTAAATTTATTTCCTATCATTGTATCCAATCTAATTTAAAACCCAACAGAATAGAATCACGAAACGCTACTTAAAATTAAAAATTGTTTAAGAGATTTTGATATGCTAGTCTTTTATATAATCTTTTATTCTATGTAGTAAAAATGGGGTGCCTCTTAGGAATCTTTGTATATCGAGATTTCCGATCTTAGTTCTTTGCCTCCACTTCTTGCGGAGCAATAATTCATCGAATTAGATCGGCAGAATAAGAAATCAAAAATCTTTGGTTGATCAGGCGACACCCGGATTTGAACTGGGGATAAAGGATTTGCAGTCCCCCGCCTTACCACTTGGCCATGCCGCCAAATTCGATCCAAAATAAAATGGATAAAAATATTAGCCATATTCTATTTCTACTACCTAACTCTTTTTTTTATCTTGAATCCCGTTGTACTTAATCCTCAAAAACACATTTTTTTTTATCTGGTTTCTATTATTTTCTTCGATTTATTATATCTCAAAATATACATCAGTTAATAATTTCCCTTCTCGTTTCTTTTCTATTGAGAGTCAAATTCTGGCGACAGACTGAAAAATTCAGGGCAAATTGGAACCATTAACAATTTACTTTAAATTAGTCTTTAAATTGAAATTAGTGAAAAAAATTGAAATTAATTAGTGAAAAGAAATTTGATTTATGACCGATTTATGACTAATCTCATTTTTTTTTCAATAAAAAATACTTTTCTATTTCTTTTCTATTTCAATTATAACAATATATATGTGTATATGTAAACCCCAAAACACAAATTGTTACCCAGATACCGAGACGGGTCTCTCTCTTATGTACATATCCCTAGAGAGAATTCTCATGTTTCAATTTTTCATTGAATAAATAGATTGAAATATTGAATATAAAATACGAATTTTGGTGGAGTGTGATCCATGTTAATGTTGCTCCAGAAATTGAAAGAAAGGATGTGATATATAGTATAGATAGCCGTATCAACATGTACTTAATAAATACAATATTTTTTTTTAGTATATTTATATTAAGTTACACAATTCAAGCGTATTCTATAAATTTCCCTCCCTACCAAAAAAATCCGCCAATTCTTTTTGGAGCATGAAATTCCATTTTTTTTGTTAAAAAAGGGAAAACTCTATACTACTTCTGATTATTCTGTCTTTATTTCATTTATATAGATATAAAAAGGAGATTCAATCTCAATCATTCCTTTTTGTGGTATCCCGTCGGATCGTAATATCATACTAATACGTTAGGTAGAAGTTGTACCAATTTTGAACAAGGCTCCATAAGTGTAAGTAACAGAATTTATTTTTCAGAAATATTTTATCAATTTAACCCGTCAAAAATTTGAACCCGCCCCAAAAATGTTCTTTATTCCGCCGTTCCATCTCCGTTCATACGTTTGAATTTGAAATAGATATATGGAGTTGACTAAAATTTTATGTGATTCAGTAAACAGAATATACATTCTCTATTATTGTATTGCTAGGTCGATCCATATGGGTCAATGAATAGTGAATCAATAATTGAATTTTTTCAATAAAAATAAATAGGAAACTTAAGATTAAGATGCTTCGGAACGGAAATGAGGGAATGTCCACAATACCTGGATTTAGTCAGATACAATTTGAGGGATTTTGTAGGTTCATTAATCAGGGTTTAACGGAAGAATTTCATAAGTTTCCAAAAATTGAAGATAGAGATCAAGAAATGGAATTTCAATTATTTGTGGAAAGGTATCAATTGGTGGAGCCCCTGATAAAGGAAAGAGATGCTGTGTATGAATCACTCACATATTCTTCTGAATTATATGTCCCTGCGGGAATAATTTGGAAAACTGGTAGGGATATGCAACAACAAACTGTTTTTATTGGAAATATTCCTCTAATGAATTCCCTGGGAACCTCTATAGTAAATGGAATATACAGAATTGTGATCAATCAAATATTGCAAAGTCCCGGTATTTACTATCGTTCAGAATTGGATCATAACGGAAATGCTGTTTATACCAGCACTATAATATCAGATTGGGGAGGAAGATCAGAATTAGAAATTGATAGAAGAACAAGGATATGGGCACGTGTAAGTAGGAAACAAAAAATATCTATTCTAGTTTTATCATCAGCTATGGGTTCAAATCTAAGAGAAATTCTAGATAATGTTTGTTACCCTGAAATTTTCTTGTCTTTCTCGAATGATAAGGAGAAAAAAAAGATTGGATCCAAAGAAAATGCCATTTTGGAGTTTTATCAACAATTTGCTTGTGTCGGTGGGGATCCGGTATTTTCTGAGTCCTTATGTAAGGAATTACAAAAGAAATTTTTTCAACAAAAATGTGAATTAGGAAGGATTGGTCGACGAAATATGAACCGGAGACTGAATCTTGATATACCTCAGAACAATACATTTTTGTTACCACGAGATCTATTGGCTGCTGCGGATCATTTGATCGGAATTAAATTTGGAATGGGTACATTTGACGATATGAATCACTTGAAAAATAAACGTATTCGTTCTGTAGCAGATCTGTTACAAGATCAATTCGGATTGGCTCTTGTTCGTTTAGAAAATTCGATTCGAGGAACTATATGTGGAGCAATCCGACATAAATTGATACCGACTCCTCAAAATTTGGTAACTTCAACTTCATTAACAACCACTTATGAATCCTTTTTTGGCCTACACCCTTTATCTCAAGTTTTGGATCGAACTAATCCATTGACACAAATTGTTCATGGGCGAAAATTGAGTTATTTGGGTCCTGGAGGATTGACGGGACGAACTGCTAGCTTTCGGATACGAGATATACACCCGAGCCACTATGGGCGTATTTGCCCAATTGACACGTCTGAAGGAATCAATGTTGGACTTATTGGATCTTTAGCTATTCATGTGAGGATTGGTCCTTGGGGATCTATAGAGAGTCCGCTTTATGAAATGTCTGAGAGATCAAAAGAGGCACAGATAATTTATTTATCACCAAATAGAGATGAATATTATATGGTAGCCGCAGGAAATTCTTTGGCCCTGAATTGGGGTGTTCAAGAGGAACAAGTTGTTCCGGCTCGATACCGTCAAGAATTTTTGACTATTGCATGGGAACAGATTCGTTTTAGAAGTATTTTTCCTTTCCAATATTTTTCTATTGGAGCTTCCCTCATTCCGTTTATTGAGCATAATGATGCGAATCGGGCTTTAATGAGTTCTAATATGCAGCGCCAAGCAGTTCCTCTTTCTCGATCCGAGAAGTGCATTGTTGGAACTGGGCTGGAACGCCAAACGGCTCTAGATTCGGGAGTGTCTGTTATAGCTGAACGCGAAGGAAAGATCATTTATACTGATACTCACAAGATCATTTTATCAAGTAATGGGGACACTATAAGCATTCCATTAGTTATGTATCAACGTTCCAACAAAAATACTTGTATGCATCAAAAACCTCAGGTTCAGCAGGGTAAATGTATAAAAAAGGGGCAAATTTTAGCAGACGGGGCGGCTACAGTTGGTGGGGAACTCGCTTTAGGAAAAAACGTATTAGTCGCTTATATGCCATGGGAAGGTTACAATTTTGAAGACGCAGTACTAATTAGCGAACGGCTAGTGTCTGAAGATATTTATACTTCTTTTCACATACGGAAATATGAAATTCAGACTCATGTGACAAGTCAAGGTCCCGAAAGAATTACTAAGGAAATACCCCATTTAGAGGCTCATTTACTTCGAAATTTAGACAGAAATGGAATTGTAATGCTGGGATCTTGGATAGAAACCGGCGATATTTTAATAGGTAAATTAACACCTCAGACAGCGAATGAATCCTCGTATGCCCCCGAGGATAGATTATTACGAGCCATACTTGGCATTCAGGTATCCACTTCAAAAGAAACTTCTCTAAAACTACCTATAGGCGGAAGAGGTCGAGTTATTGATGTGAGATGGATCCAGAAAAAGACGGGTTCCAGCTATAATCCAGAAAAGATTCGTGTATATATTTTACAGAAACGTGAAATCAAAGTGGGTGATAAAGTAGCTGGAAGACATGGGAATAAAGGTATCATTTCGAAAATTTTGTCTAGACAAGATATGCCCTACTTGCAAGATGGAACACCTGTTGATATGGTCTTCAATCCATTAGGAGTACCCTCACGAATGAATGTAGGACAGATATTTGAATGTTCGCTCGGGTTAGCGGGGGATATACTAAAGAGACATTATAGAATAGCACCTTTTGATGAGAGATATGAGCAAGAGGCTTCGAGAAAACTAGTGTTTTCCGAATTATATGAGGCCAGTAAGCAAACAAAAAACCCATGGGTATTTGAACCCGAGTTTCCGGGAAAAAGCAGAATATTTGATGGAAGAACAGGAGATCCTTTTGAACAACCTGTTCTAATAGGCAAGTCCTATATCCTAAAATTAATTCATCAAGTTGATGATAAAATCCATGGACGTTCGAGTGGGCATTACGCACTTGTTACACAACAACCCCTTAGAGGAAGGGCTAAGCAAGGGGGGCAACGAGTAGGGGAAATGGAAGTTTGGGCTCTAGAAGGATTTGGTGTTGCTCATATTTTACAAGAGATGCTTACTTATAAATCTGATCATATTAAAGCTCGTCAAGAATTACTTGGTGCTACGATCATTGGAGGAACAGTACCTAATCCTGAGGATGCTCCAGAATCTTTTCGATTACTCGTTCGAGAACTACGATCTTTGGCTCTGGAACTGAACCATTTCCTTGTATCTGAAAAGAATTTTAAGATTAATCGGAAGGAAGTTTGATCCGAATGAATCAGAATTTCTATTCTATGATCGACCGGTATAAACATCAACAACTTCGAATTGGATTAGTGTCTCCTCAACAAATAAGGGCTTGGGCCAACAAAATCCTACCAAATGGGGAGATAGTTGGAGAGGTGACAAAGCCCTATACTTTTCATTATAAAACCAATAAACCGGAAAAAGATGGATTGTTTTGTGAAAGAATCTCTGGACCCATAAAAAGTGGAATTTGTGCCTGTGGAAATTATCGAGTGATCGGAGCGGAAAAAGAGGACCCGAAATTTTGTGAAGAATGTGGGGTGGAATTTGTTGATTCTCGGATACGAAGATATCAAATGGGATACATCAAACTCGCATGTCCAGTAACTCATGTGTGGTAT